TCTTCAAATGTATCATTTCTGGGTCCAATGGAATTCATAGGTATAGGAAGAAGCCCCATCAAATAGAGATTTTTTCTTTCGACCATATTTCGATTGTTAATACGATATATAAGGACCGCTACTACAAGCAGTACTACACCTTTGATCGTGAAAGTGAAATATCGATTGCTTGTTGAACCCTGTGAATCACGTGAAAGCAGGACACTCCAAGTTTGGGGGCCAAGGAGTTTCACAAAACGTTCTTGGTGGAAAAAAATGTGAGTGAAAGACACCACTGAATCGAATTTGGTCCATGAATCTAAGAAATAGCGAGAATTCTTGATCTCTCTCAATATCTCTCTCAATTCAAAAATACAGGATTTGAATTGATGCCGTTTCATTGATTTCTCCTAAACGAAAGATTATATTTCAATTGAAATCCACTTACACAAAGACAGCCCCCGTTGATGACGAGTCTCCGCGAAGCATCCATGGCTGAATGGTTAAAGCGCCCAACTCATAATTGGCAAATTCGTAGGTTCAATTCCTGCTGGATGCACGCGAATTGGAACGTTCAATAATAGAATTGGCTCCGTATCAACGGAATCTCATCATCCATAGATAACTAATTGGTATATTCATACTATAAGAATAAGATAGAAACGGTAGAAACGGTAAGAATTCTAATTCTTATAGATACTGGAACTCATAGGGAAGAAAATGGATTTATGGATGGAATCAAATATGCAGTATTTACAGAAAAAAGTATTCGGTTATTGGGGAACAATCAATATACTTCTAATGTCGAATCAGGATCAACTAGGACAGAAATAAAGCATTGGATCGAACTCTTCTTTGGTGTCAAGGTAGTAGCTATGAATAGCCATCGACTCCCGGGAAAGGGTAGAAGAATGGGACCTATTATGCGACATACAATGCATTACAGACGTATGATCATTACGCTTCAACCGGGTTATTCTATTCCACCTCTTATAGAGAAAAGAACTTAAATAAAAAAAAATAAATACTTAATAACATGGCCATACATTTATACAAAACTTCTACCCCTAGCACACGCAAAGGAGCCGTAGACAGTCAAGCGAAATCCAATCCACGAACAAATTTGATCTATGGACAGCATCGTTGTGGTAAAGGTCGTAATGCCAGAGGAATCATTACCGCAAGGCATAGAGGGGGAGGTCATAAGCGTCTATACCGTAAAATCGATTTTCGACGGAATGCAAAAGACATATCTGGTAGAATCGTAACCATAGAATACGACCCTAATCGAAATGCATACATTTGTCTCATACACTATGGGGATGGTGAGAAGAGATATATTTTACATCCCAGAGGGGCTATAATTGGAGATACCATTGTTTCTGGTACAGAAGTTCCTATATCAATGGGAAATGCCCTACCTTTGAGTGCGGTTTGAACTATTGATTTACGTAATTGGAAGTAACCAATTAGGTTTACGACAAAACCTAGAAATCGATCACTGATCCAATTTGAGTACCTCTACGGGATAGACCTCAACAGAAAACTGAAGAGTAACGGCAGCAGGTGATTGAGTTCAGTGGTTCCTCATATAAAATTATTGACTCTAGAGATATGGTAATATGGAGAAGACAAAATTGTTTGAAGCACGGATAGAACCGGAAGCGCCCCTTGTTTCAAAGAGAGGAGGATGGGTTATTCACATTTCATTTGATGGTCAGAGGCGAATTGAAAGCTAAGCAGTGGTAATTCTAAAGATCCCCCGGGGGAAAAATAGAGATGTCTCCTACGTTACCCGTAATATGTGGAATGGAAGTATCGACGTAATTTCATAGAGTCATTCGGTCTGAGTGCTACATGAAGAACATAAGCCAGATGACGGAATGGGGAGACCTAGGATGTAGAAGATCGTAGCATGAGTGATTCGGCAGATTTGGATTCCTATATATCCACTCATGTGGTACTTCATCATACGATTCATATAAGATCCATCTGTCTAGATATCATCATCTACATCCAGAAAGCCGTATGCTTTGGAAGAAGCTTGTACAGTTTGGGAAGGGGTTTTGATTGATCAAAAAGAAGAATCTACTTCAACCGATATGCCCTTAGGCACGGCCATACATAACATAGAAATAACACTTGGAAAGGGTGGACAATTAGCTAGAGCAGCAGGTGCTGTAGCGAAACTGATTGCAAAAGAGGGTAAATCGGCCACATTAAGATTACCATCTGGAGAGGTTCGTTTGATATCCAAAAACTGCTCAGCAACAGTCGGACAAGTGGGTAATGTCGGGGCGAACCAGAAAAGTTTGGGTAGAGCCGGATCTAAATGTTGGCTAGGTAAGCGTCCTGTAGTAAGAGGAGTAGTTATGAACCCTGTAGACCATCCCCATGGAGGTGGTGAAGGGAGGGCCCCGATTGGTAGAAAAAAACCCACAACTCCTTGGGGTTATCCCGCGCTTGGAAGAAGGAGTAGGAAAAGGAATAAATATAGTGATATTTTTATTCTTCGTCGCCGTAAATAGAAAGAGAAAGAAAAAATAATGAATGATGTGAAATTCAATTCAATTGGTTTTTTCGTCTTCACAAAATCAAAAAATGAAAAGAAGGGGGAGTAATCACTTGTGGCCCGTTCATCTAAAAAAAATCCTTTTGTGGCTAATCACTTATTAAGTAAAATTGAGAAGCTCAACAAGGCAGAGGAAAGAAGTATAATAGTAACTTGGTCCCGAGCATCCACCATTATATTTGCAATGGTCGGTCATACAATTGCTGTTCATAACGGAAAGGAGCATTTACCTATTTATATAACGGAGCGTATGGTGGGTCACAAATTGGGAGAATTCGCGCCTACTCTGACTTTCCGGGGACACGCGAGAAACGATAATAGATCTCGGCGATAATGATAATATTAATATAGTTAATGTATTAATGTAATAAAAAGTTAAATAAGTGCTCTCATGATTTATTCTTATTTTTATTGGTGTGTGTGAGGTAAAACCCTATGACTATGATAAAGAAGACCTCGGGTACAGAAATACGAGCTTTAGCTCGACATATAGGTATGTCTGCTCAAAAAGCACGAAGGGTAATTGATCAAATTCGCGGTTGCTCCTATGAGCAAACACTTATGATACTGGAACTCATGCCTTATCGAGCATGTTACCCCATTTTCAAATTAGTTTATTCCGCAGCAGCAAATGCTAGTCACAATAGGGGTTTGAAAGAAGCTGATTTATTTATTAGTAAAGCCGAAGTCAACGAAGGTGTTACCGTCAAAAGGTTAAAACCGCGAGCTCGGGGACGTAGTTACCCAATAAAAAGACCCACCTGTCATATAACTATTGTATTGAGCGAAAGACCTAACTTCAATTTAAAAAATATTTGATTTTCAAAACATGACTTTTAGTTTAGAAAGAGAATATTGGTAGGTAGATATGGGACAGAAAATAAATCCACTTGGTTTCAGACTTGGTACAACCCAAAGTCATCGTTCCTTTTGGTTCGCACAACCAAAAAATTATTCCAAAGGTCTCCAGGAAGATGAAAAAATACGGGATTGTATCAAGAATTATGTACAAAAACATATGAGAATATCCTCAGGTTTTGAAGGAATTGCACGTATAGATATTAAAAAAAGAATCGATTTGATCCAAGTCATAATTCATATTGGATTCGCCAATATGTTAATAGAGGGTCGAGCCCGAGGAATCGAAGAATTACAGACTAATGTACAAAAAAGCTTTCATTCTGTGAACCGAAGACTCAACATTGCTATCGCAAGAGTTGCAAGACCTTACGGGCAACCTAATATTCTTGCAGAATATATCGCTCTGCAATTAAAGAATAGAGTTTCCTTTAGAAAGGCAATGAAAAAAGCTATTGAATTAGCTGAACAAGCGGATGCAAAGGGAATTCAGGTACAAATTGCAGGACGTCTCAATGGAAACGAAATTGCCCGCGTTGAATGGATTAGAGAAGGTAGGGTTCCCCTACAGACCATTCGAGTGAAAATTGATTATTGTTCCTATCCAGTTCGAACTATCTATGGAGTATTAGGGATAAAAATTTGGATATTTTTGGATGAAGAGTAATGGCTCCTTTTCTTGCGATTCTATTCATGGATACTTATCCATGGACAGGGCAAAAAACTCAATTTAGTTTAGGTCTTTTTCCGTTTAGTCAAAACGGATCAATTATATATGTTTGAATAACAATTCGATTTACCACTTTGATATGATAGAATTGCTATGCTTAGTGTGTGACTCGTTGGGACTAAAAGAAAGAATTGGACCCTACCTAATATAAATATAAATTAATAACCAGCTCATTGCTTCGTATTCTCAAGATCCAAGGAATCGGTCATTATATGAGATAATAATCATATATTTGTAGCAACTGAAATCCTTTTTAAATAAAGTAAAAATGAATCTTGATTGATTGTGTAAGTTGTGAAACCAAAATAGAGGGATGCGGATGAATGGAAGGATGAGAGAAAGGGAGAAGGGGAAAAGAAATGATATATTATTCCAATATGTATGGTCTATGAATCATCTCAGAAAGGGCAATGTGATAAGGCATCATATACTATAATATAATTCAATTCATCTATAATTGAGATAGATTTCATAGGAAAAAAAAATAAAGAGCATTGAGTCGATAGAGACTGAGGAGATTGACTCAGGGACAGATTAAATTAGAAGCTCCATTGCAAAATTCAGACCTCGACATTAATGGAGGAGAAGCTATGGGAACGACGGAACCTGTGACTGCGGAGGATTCGATTGAAAACGAATCCTAATGATTCACTGGACGGGATGGCGGAACGCGCCGGGAACGAACTGATTTCTTCGAAGAGGTTATGGAGCGACCCTACGAATAAAGCAGATAAATATAAAAGAGTAAATATTCGCCCGCGAAATTTCATCCATTAAATAATCCTAATATTATTTATTGTTTATTTATCGTTTCATTCGCGAGGAGCTGGATGAGAAGAAACTCTCATGTCCGGTTCTGTAGTAGAGATGGAATTGAGACACTACCATCAACTATAACCCCAAAAGAACCAGGTTTCGTAAACAACATAGAGGAAGAATGAAAGGAGTATCTTATCGGGGCAATCGTATTTGTTTCGGTAAATATGCGCTTCAGGCACTTGAACCCGCTTGGATCACATCTAGACAAATAGAAGCAGGGCGCCGCGCAATGACACGATATGCCCGTCGTGGCGGAAAAATATGGGTACGTATATTCCCCGACAAACCCGTTACACTAAGACCCGCGGAAACACGTATGGGTTCGGGGAAGGGATCTCCTGAATATTGGGTATCCGTCGTGAAACCGGACCGAATACTTTATGAAATGGGCGGAGTATCAGAAACCGTAGCCAGAGCCGCTATGGAAATAGCGGCGCGCAAAATGCCTATACGAACAAAATTCGTTATTGCGGAATAGGGATATCGGACCAAAGGGATATTTATGAGTGATGAAAAATATAATCTATAATCGCTGGTTTACTTATTTCTGGACAGAAAATTTTCTTTTCCCCCTCGCCTCTTGCATTGAAAGAACTCAAATAAAAGAAAGATGATTCAACCTCAGACCTTTTTGAATGTAGCGGACAACAGCGGAGCTCGAAAATTGATGTGTATTCGAATCATAGGAGCTAGTAATTACCGATATGCTCATATCGGTGACGTTATTGTTGCTGTAATCAAAGAAGCAGTGCCAAATATGCCCCTGGAAAGATCAGAAGTAATCAGAGCTGTAATTGTACGTACATGTAAAGAACTCAAGCGCGACAACGGTATGATAATCCGGTATGATGACAATGCAGCAGTTGTCATTGATCAAGAAGGAAATCCAAAAGGCACCCGAGTTTTTGGTTCGATTGCTCGTGAATTGAGACAGTTAAATTTCACTAAGATAGTCTCATTAGCTCCCGAAGTATTATAAACGCTAGTAGACGAGACAATGGGTAGTAGGGTCTTTGAAATGGATCAATTAGTAGATTATGTCTCAGGCATATACCTTTAATGAAAAATAAAAAAAAGAAACATGTTGATTATATCAAAGCAAAAAAAAAATGATAGTTCGTCATGGGTAGAGACACTATTGCCGATATAATAACTTATATAAGAAATGCTGACATGGATAAAAAAGGAACAGTTCGAATACCATCCACTAATATTACCGAAAACATTGTGAAAATACTTCTACGAGAGGGTTTTATCGAAAATGTTAGGAAGCACCGGGAAAACAACAAGGATTTCTTGGTTTTAACCCTACAACATAGAAGAAATAGGAAAAGAGCATATAGAAATATTTTAAAGCGTATCAGCAGACCAGGTCTGCGAATCTATTCCAACTCTCAACGAATTCCTAGGATTTCAGGCGGGATAGGGGTTGTAATTCTTTCTACTTCTAGGGGTATAATGACAGATCGAGAAGCTCGACTAGAAAGAATTGGAGGAGAAATTTTGTTTTATATATGGTGAGGTGATCCATCTGGTATACGAATTTGATACGTAACTTCCTATTTATGAAAAAGAGAGTAGAGGTGGGTTGTCTAATGTCACTCCTCCTACATTAGTTAATACTTCAAGGAGGTTACCTGGAATGAAAGAACAAAAATTGATCCATGAAGGTTTAATTACTGAATCACTTCCCAATGGCATGTTCTGGGTTCGCTTAGATAACGAAGACCTGGTTCTAGGTTATGTTTCAGGGCGGATACGACGTAGTTTTATACGAATACTACCAGGAGATAGAGTAAAAATAGAAGTCAGCCGTTATGATTCAACAAGGGGACGTATAATTTATAGACTTCGCAATAAAGATTCAAACGATTAGGTATTTAAATTTTCATGGGGATAAATTTTGAGGCTCAAACACTAACTTAAGGTGAATTAAAGAAAAGAGACTTATTTTCTTTCAAAGAGTAGATTCGGAATTAAGGAACAACAAATATGAAAATAAGAGCTTCTGTTCGTAAGATTTGTGAAAAATGTCGACTGATCCGTAGGCGAGGACGAATTATAGTAATTTGTTCTAATCCGAAACATAAACAGAGACAGGGATAATATTTATAAAAAAAAAAAGAACTTCACTTTCTAAGAGACCTAATGTACAAATAAATAAAGAATTTGTTTTCACATGAAATGGATATATCCGTATATCTCTGACTCATATTTATGAGATGACAAATAGAATATGACAAAACCTATACCAAGAATTGGTTCACGTAGAAATAGCCGTATTAGTTCACGTAAGAGTGGGGGTAGAACACCAATAGGAGTTATTCATGTTCAAGCGAGTTTCAACAATACTATTGTTACTGTTACAGACCCACAAGGTCGGGTCGTTTCTTGGTCTTCTGCGGGTACCTGTGGATTCAAGGGCACAAGAAGGGGTACCCCATTTGCTGCTCAAACCGCAGCAGGAAATGCTATTCGTGCGGTAGTAGACCAGGGTATGCAACGAGCAGAAGTCATGATAAAGGGTCCCGGTCTCGGGAGA